GTTTAACGAGGTACAACTAGCAATTCCCTATTACTCTCTTAGGGAGTCGACCATGGATTAATTCCTCTTTCATTTGGCATGGATTAATTCCTCTTTCATTTGGAGGTATTGAATACACCCACACCCAAAATTCTGAGCTTCATGTTATTCTTACCAATAGACATGTCAGAGCTAGAGGCATCCCAATCGGATTAAATAGGATGACAGTTTTTCATTCTGAATCTGTAAAATCGTAATTTCGATCAAATCACACATCGCAGTATACCAGGCCTTCTAATTCCTTAAGAGGTTTATCTGAAAGATTCGCGATATAACTAGGAAGACGTTTCAAATACCACACATGAGTCACCGGGCATGCTAGTTTGATGTATCCCATTTGATATCTTCGGATCCGAGAATCCACAGATTCGACTCCGCATTGTTCGCAAAATTTCGGTTCTTCTTTTTCACCCCCGATCACTCGATAATTTCCACAAGCACAAATTCCACTTTTTATAGGTCCAAAAATTCTTTCACAAAACAACCCATCTTTTTCCGGTTTATTGGTTTTGTAATGAAAAGTATAGGGTTTTGTCACCTCTCCAACTATCTCTCCATTCGGTAGGATTTTGTTGGCCCAAGCACGTATTTGTTTAGGAGAAACTAATCCAATTCGAAGTTGTTGATGTTTATACTGATCGATCATAGAAGAAAAATTCTGATTCATTCCGATCAAACTTCCTTCCTATTAATCTGGAAGTTTTTCTCAGATACAAGGAAATGATTCAGTTCCAGAGATAAAGATCGTAGTTCGCGAACGAGCAATCGAAAGGATTCTGGCGCACCCTCAGGATTAGGTATTGTTCCCCCAACGATCGTGGTACCAAGTACTTCCTGACGAGCTCTAATATGATCGGATTTATAAGTGAGCATCTCTTGTAAAATATGAGCAACACCAAATCCCTCTAGAGCCCAAACTTCCATTTCTCCTACTCGTTGTCCACCTTGCTTAGCCCTTCCCCTAAGGGGTTGTTGTGTAACAAGTGCATAATGACCACTGGAACGTCCGTGGATTTTATCATCAACTTGATGAATTAATTTTAACATATAGGACTTTCCTATTATAACAGGTTGTTCAAAAGGATCTCCTGTTCTTCCATCAAATATTCTGCTCTTTCCAGGATACTCGGGTTCAAATACCCATGGATTTGCTGTTTGCTTACTGGCTTCATATAATTCAGAAAACACTAGTTTTCTCGAAGCCTCTTGCTCGTATCTCTCATCAAAGGGTGTTATTCTATAATGTCTGCCCAGCAGGTCTCCCGCTAACCCGAGCGAGCATTCAAACATCTGTCCCACATTCATTCGCGAAGGTACTCCTAATGGATTGAATACCATATCAACAGGTGTTCCATCTTGCAAATAAGGCATATCCTGTCTAGGCAAAATTTTTGAAATGATACCTTTATTCCCATGTCTTCCAGCTACTTTATCGCCCACTTTGATTTTACGTTTCTGTGAGATATATACACGAATCATTTCTGGATTATAAATGGAACCCCCCTTTTTCTGGCCCCACCTGACATCAATAACTCGACCTCTTCCGCCTATAGGCAACTTTAGACAAGTTTCTTTTGCAGTGGATACCTGAATGCCAAGTATGGCTCGTAATAATCTATCTTCTGGAGCATAGGATGATTCTTTCGCTGTCTGAGGCGTTAATTTACCTACTAAAACATCACCAGTTTCTACCCAAGATCCCAGCATCACAATTCCATTTCTGTCTAAATTGCGGAGTAAATAAGGCTCTAAATGAGGTATTTCATTAGTGATTCTTTCAGGTCCTTGGCTTGTCACATGAGTCTGAATTTCATATTTCCGGATATGAAAAGAAGTATAAATATCGTCATAGACTAGACGTTCGCTAATGAGTACGGCATCTTCAGAATTGTAACCCTCCCATGGCATATAAGCTACTGATACATTTTTCCCCAAAGCGAGTTCGCCACCAACCGTAGCCGCACCATCCGCCAAAATTTGCCCCTTTTTCAGGCATTTACCCCGATGAACCTGAGGTTTTTGATGCATCCAAGTATTCTTGTTGGAACGCTGATACATAACCAACGGAATGCTTATAGTGTCCCCATTACCTGATAAAACGATCTTTTCAGCATCGGTATAAATGATCTTTCCCTCGCGTTCGGCTATAGCCGAACCCCCTGAATCGAGAGCCGCTTGGCGTTCCAAGCCGGTTCCAACAATACACTTTTCGGACTGAGAAAGCGGAACTGCTTGACGCTGCATATTAGAACTCATTAAAGCCCGATTCGCATCATTATGCTCGATAAAAGGAATGAGAGAAGCTCCAATAGAAAAATATTGGAAGGGATAAATATTTCGAAGATGAATCTGTTCCCATGCAATAGTCAAGAATTCTTGACGGTATCGAGCTGGACCAACTTCTTCTTCCTGAATACCCCGAGTCAACGCCAAAGAATTTCCCGCCGCCACCATATAGTAT